AATTTGTAACCGCAGGGGGTAGGAGAAACATTTTGGGAGTCAAATAGGCTTTTTTGGGGATAGAGGGACTTGAACCCTCACGATTTTTAAAGTCGACGGATTTTCCTCTTACTATAAATTGCATTGTTGCCGGTATTGACATGTAGAATGGGACTCTATCTTTATTCTTGTCCGATTGATCAGTTCGTTAAAAGGTATATCGGACTATGGAGTGAATGGTTTGATGAATAAATATTCGATTTTTCTTCAATGTGGAATCAATTCACACCAATTCTTCCATTTTTCATATAAAAATAGAGATTCGTGCCATCAGTAATCATTTGATATAGTATTCAATAGATATGTTTATCCTTGATCCTCTCTGAAGTTTCGGCGGAAAGATTCCTCTACCATCGCGGTCAACCCCATTTGTTAGAACAGCTTCCATTGAGTCTCTGCACCTATCCTTTTTTTTTTTTTTCGTTTTCGGAACCTTTCTTTTGAGAAAACAGGATTTGGCTCAGGATTGCCCATTTTTATTAATTCCGGGGTTTCTCTGAATTTGAAAGTTATCACTTAGTAGGTTTCCATACCAAGGCTCAATCCAATTAAGTCCGTAGCGTCTACCGATTTCGCCATATCCCCCTTCCTTTTTTTTTTTGAGATTAGAATATTATTAGACTAGACTTCCTTTTTTCTTTCATTTAAACAGGAACCCTTGAATTTATTAGATAGGGAACTATCTCAAAAAAAAAATTTTTCTTTCTTAGCTATAGAAAACCTTTATTTGATATTTGATAGAATCAAATTGGATTTTATCATTTCTTTATCAGCAATTCAATATAGATTGATATAGACTTTAATATATAATATATGTTTATCTTCCGTCCATTTTTTCCCATTCCATTTTGGATACTTGAACGGTCGATTATTATTTTTTTTTTCTTAACTTCCCCTTTTACGAATGAAAGCCGGGGAATGTATGATTAGTTCTAATTAGAACTAATTAAAAAATTCGAAAGAAATATAGAATTAGAAATCTATAGGATAGAAAATAGAGAAGTGTAACAAAAAGTAATTTCAAATGTCATGTGAATTCAAAATAAAAAATAAAATTTGACTATCTTAAAAGTATTTAAGATTGACTAGCGAATCGAATAATATTCGAATTGTGATAAAGAAATAAAAATTGTATATCGATAGATAAATCGTTAGGTTATATATATTCAATATATATTGGATATTGGTATTGGAAATTATAGATTCGATTCTTTATCTATATTTCTAGAGACACTATATTATAGTGTATTGAGTTCCTTTGCATAGAAAATTTCTATTATGAGGGCCCGCTTAGCTCAGAGGTTAGAGCATCGCATTTGTAATGCGATGGTCATCGGTTCGAGTCCGATAGCCGGCTTTTGGTATTTTTCATTTTTTTATTCAATACTCCATTTTTGAAAAATGGAGAATCTCCCTTTGAAATCAAAGAATATTGAAAAAGTGTCTTCCCCCTTTTCCAAAATCCATGAATTATAGTAACTCCCAACTCTGTCAGGAAAAGTCTCTTTTATATATAAATATAATGATAGAAAGTTTTACTATTTATCCAAAATGAATTCGAAATAAAAAAAAAAAAAGGAGTCTTTATGTCGCGTTACCGAGGCCCTCGTTTCAAAAAAATACGTCGCCTGGGAGCTTTACCAGGACTAACTAATAAAAGGCCTAAAGCCGGAAGTGATCTTAGAAACCAATCACGCTCCGGGAAAAAATCTCAATATCGTATTCGTCTAGAAGAAAAACAAAAATTGCGTTTTCATTATGGTCTTACAGAACGACAATTAATTAAATACGTTCGTATCGCCCGAAAAGCCAAGGGGTCAACAGGGCAAGTTTTACTCCAATTACTTGAAATGCGTTTGGATAACATCCTTTTTCGATTGGGCATGGCTTCGACTATTCCCGCAGCCCGCCAATTAGTTAACCATAGACATATTTTAGTAAATGGGCATATAGTAGATATACCAAGTTATCGCTGCAAACCCCAAGATAGCATTACGGCGAAGGATGAACAAAAATCCAGAACTCTGATTCAAAATTATCTCAACTCGTCCCCTCATGAAGAAGTGCCAAACCATTTGACCCTGCACCCATTCCAATATAAAGGATTAGTCAATCAAATAATAGATAAAAAATGGGTCGGTTTGAAAATAAATGAATTGCTAGTTGTAGAATATTATTCTCGTCAGACTTAAACCTAAAAGAGCAAGGGTTCAGGAAATTTTATTCTCTTTCATAAAATGAAATTAAGCTAAGGTTAAGGAAGAAAAAGACGGGTTTGATCGAGATTTTATTCCTGTTATTTTATGTATCATAGACCGAGGGGCTTTTTTCATATTCTTTCCAGTATTCTTCCTAGTTTACGTGTCACGGCAACCGAAATAGAGAATCTATATCAATGAAAAGTCTAACTGGTGAACTAAGGGTCTCCATTGCTATTGGATCCGGTGTTAAAATGGGTCTATTAATAAGTGAGGTACGGAAAGAGAGGGATTCGAACCCTCGGTAAACAAAAGCCTACATAGCAGTTCCAATGCTACGCCTTGAACCACTCGGCCATCTCTCCTACATAATAATAATGATTTGGAACTAAAAACCAAGTGAATAGCGAGTCCTTCATATTCCATTCTTTCCATTCTATGGATAGGTAGGACCAATCCATTTTGACTATATATTACTATTAAAAATTATTACTATTACAAATAATAATAGAAAATTTTTCATCAAAGTAAAGAAAAGAAAGATCTTTCTTTCGAGGCTCCAAGATAAAGAGAAATCTCTTTTCTTACGAAATTTATTTCAATAAATATGTTTTTATTTTATGTTATTTCGTACTGTACAATTCTTTTTTTTGTGGGATCATTTTCCCACGAGAGGGAATGAGAAGAATTAGAGAATGGATTGCCAGCTATGCCTAGATCGCGGATAAATGGAAATTTTATTGATAAGACCTTTTCAATTGTAGCCAATATCTTATTGCAAATAATTCCGACAACTTCAGGAGAAAAGGAGGCATTTACCTATTACAGAGATGGTGTGATTTGATTTTTTTTTCAGTTCTCTCAGGCTTACAAGAAAGACGCGGGATTCGTGAAAATTTTTGAAATAAATCTACGCTTGTTGAAGGTGAAGTTTAGAAATAGAACAATTCCTTCTGTCGTGTATCCTCGATTAATGCAACCTCAGATGCTATGTTTCAATTTTCGATTCTAGTATTAAGCGAAAGGTTACACCTATAGGTTCGGGCAATCCTACTCCACTAGTACCAATGGACAGCATAAGGGAAGAAGCACTACACCTAGGAATCAACAACACGAAAACCTTGTTAAAAATGACCCCTCTCCTTATTGGGTTCGGGATTAAAAGGAAAAGAATGGTTGGGGCAACAAACATCCATCTCGTTCGTACTTTGGATACCAATATAACCATTGAAGGCTGTTGAAGTGACTAATTCCTGGAAATTAGGAGGCGTTGAAAACAAAGAAAAGGTTCGAGTTCTTTTTTCTATCTAGTCCCAACACGCTTGGTGTTAAGAAAAGATCTCTTGCAGGAAGGTTGGCTAGAGATTTCTTGTAAAAACACTAGCCCTGCTCAGTCCATAATGAGAATATTATCGTCTTTTTTTATTTCATGTATTATTCTCCTTATGCATATAAGGGAGGAGCCGTATGAGATGAAAGTCTCACGTACGGTTCTGGAACGGAGATTCTTTTTTTTTTTATTGAATGGCGACCGTAACGGATGTCAGCTCAATCCGAAGGAAATTATGCCGAAGCTTTACAGAATTATTATGAAGCTATGCGACTAGAAATTGATCCCTACGATCGAAGTTATATACTCTATAATATAGGTCTTATCCATACAAGTAATGGAGAACATACGAAAGCTTTGGAATATTATTTTCGAGCACTAGAACGAAATCCATTCTTACCACAAGCTTTTAATAATATGGCCGTGATCTGTCATTACGTGCGACTATCTTCACTATAGAAATAGAAGGAAATAAAAAAAGAAAAAAAAAAAGGCTTTCTACATATGCATCGTCTAAACTAACGATTTTTATCAGCTGTAGCAAAGAAAGAAACTTCATAGAAATTGAACTATGAAGAAATAGATATACCTAGCTACTTTTTCTATGGATAAAAAAAAGGATCTAATTCGTAGAGGAAGCGCCGTAAAGATCAATTCGCGAGGTTTGGGGCCGATACAATAATAACTGCGTACTTATACTTATCTCATGATGTGAGATAAAAATTAGGAATCCACTTATGTAATAGAGTCGATCCACTAAAGAGCAGCGGTGTAGGATCAGATCCCAAAGATAGTAAGTACTTTCTTTCTTAGGAAGGAAATCTTTTTCAAAGATTCTATATAAATTTCTATACGAAACCGAGATAGTTACCTTTCAGACAATTCTAACGATAGGGGGAATTTTTTCTTCTCAAGGTGGGAAAAAAGATAAAACGAAATAAAACGGATTTTTAATCCAAATTGAATCCAAATTTCAGTTTAAAACTCATGTAATGCACCTCGTTGGTTAACCCGAAAAATGGGATAGATCCACGAGAAGTCCCATTCACTAGATATGGTAACGGGACACAAAAAGAGTTGATGAGCCGTATGAGATAGGAAACTCTCAAGTACGGTTCTAAGGGAAGGAATTAATCCACCTATTCCGACCGGGGAGAACAGGCCATTCACCAGGGTGATTCTGAAATAGCGGAAGTTTGGTTTGATCAAGCCGCTGAGTATTGGAAACAGGCTATAGCACTTACTCCCGGTAATTATATTGAAGCACATAATTGGTTGAAGATCACGAGACGTTTCGAATAAAAGAAGGCACCGTTCATTTATGGAGTTTATTAAAGTTTATTAATTCTATTATTTAGTATTTAGTTTAGAATATTATATATATTTATATTTGATATATTTTGTATAATATTAACATTCATTATTAATTTTTG